TTACCTAATAAGAAACTAGCGGTTCTATCCCATCTACGTCTCTGGAAATTAATCAAAAATTTCAAGTACTTTCTTTTCTTTTGCGTGAGAAACCACCCGCGTTTAAATAGAGTCCTCGTTTCGGCAGTCGCCAAAAGCCCATCGGATATCTCTTTCTTTGACTTCTCCGCAACTTTTTGATGTGAAAACAGAGAGACAGGGGTCTCATTGTCGAAGTCGAATAGGAAAAAGAGTGGATCTCCAGGGTCCCAAAAGAACTGGCGTCTTCGCAAAACAAAAACGAGTTGTTCTTTGGGTCCACCCTTCAATAACGACAAATAATACTCTCGAAGCCCATCCTCTTGAGCATCGTCATCCTCTAGATCATAGTTGTAAGAGACATAATATTTTGTCTTTGGAATACGGGGATCGTCTTCGATTCCAGTCCGCAAGTACTCCAAATACTTCTCTAGAGTATCACGATTTTTTGCCAGTTCATTCAAATAATCAAATAAAAAACGAGTGGGATCAGATTCATCATCGTGATCAGATTCATCATCTTGATCAGATTCATCATCGTGATCAGATTGATCATCGTGATCAGATTGATCATCGTGATCAAAATCATAAAAATCATAATCGTGATCAGATTCATCATCTTGATCAGATTCATCATCCTTGAACTGGGACCAAGAAGGCAATCCCGTCCCCCTCTTCTTCCGGGCCCAATAAGGAAATTCCGATAAAGCGGGCCTTTTGATACAATCATATATAAAGTCCGAAGGTTGCCACATTCTAGGAGACCAAGCTATTTCATCGAATAACTCCAGCATAAGATCGTGCAGGATGGGGGCTTCTCCTACCAACTCCGATTCATAGAGAAGTTCAATATCCGTGATAGAACGAACTGCACTTTGCATCCTATAGAAAGGATGCGGGGATGTCACTCGATCATTAGAAAAAGAATCTTTTTCTATCCCGAACAATATCACCAGAGCGACTTCTACTTCTAATAGGACCTCAACGATGTGAGAATCATTCTCAAGGAAGCTAAAAGACTGCATCCAATTTTTTTGATAATTCATCCAATTTTTTTTATTGGGTTCTACGTGTATAGGTACAGGCCACCAAAGCTTTTGAGCGACCGATCCGGCAGAACAACTGAAAAGATAAAGAAGTATCGTTAATCTCTTAATGTTCGTTCCAAGTTCGAAGAACCATTTGTACACATAAGCCTCCCCGTCGTGCCATAATTGCTTCTTTAGAAAGATAGATATAGGATCTATAAGATAATTACTTATATTACTTATAAATGCATTTTGTGCAAAAATCCTTCCTATCTGATAGAAAATGATCCCACGATCCTGAAACGGAAGTGGCCTTTCTTTCATCTCCCAAGTTTGTTTATGAAGAGCGTATCTAATTGTATTAGTGTCTATAATTGATTTACCCTGTAACATACTAAAAGCTACGGCCACATTGTTAAGTGCTACAAGATCTGGTACATTGTAACCCATGGCTATGGAACCGACTCCATTAGTATGGAACATTTTCGTTTCCAAGTGAAATCCCTTAGTATATGAAAGGGTGAAAAAGTGCTTTCGTTGTTGTGGAATAAGAAGCTTTCGTATCTTAATGCATGTAATGAATTTATCCACTAGAGTGGGATCCACTTTTTGGGGAATATGAGTCGAAGCAATAACAAGAATATCGGTAGTGGACCGTCTTTCACAATCCCTGGAGAAAATATCCTCGGGGAAATAGTTCAATACTAAAGCGAGGGAGTCCCACTGATCCAAATACAGATGCAGATAATGAATGTTTGAAATCCATACTATGCAAGGAGACATTGCTCTTGCGAATTGGAAGTCTATGTAGATACAATATGGGTCGGGTTCCAGCCCCATTACACGCCTAATTATCCCATCATCCACCAAAACTTGCCCCCCCAGCTCCCAGTTAAGATCGACATCATCATCAATACCGTCACTATCCAGACTCTCATTCTTAAACTCATCTAGATATTCCTCAGAATCTTTATTAAAATCAATACAATCAACATCCAACTCCACCAACGCATCGTCAAATTCCTCAAGATCGACGCACTGATCAAGATAAAAAAAGAGTGTATCAGGCGCTTTGTCCAGAACTATCGGAACGAAAGGAAGATAGGAGTTTGTCGCTAGGGATTTGACCAAATGGGATCGTCCAGTTCCTGTAGAACCTACCACTAAAATACCCTTAGGGGGGGCTAGGCGTAGGCGGAGCGAAAAGGGTTTTGATTTTGCATAACCAAAACTATTAGCCTCATACCAGAGTCTTGAATAAAAGCCTGTTTGATAATGAGCAAGGAATATCCGTTTTTCTGCTAAACAGGATGTATTGAACTCATAATTGATTAGACCCTTTTGATGAATGTCAACTAAGTATCGTAAGTAAACTGCTCCCGGTTGTTCAAGCATTTGATAACCAGAATCATTCTTGAATAAATGATCACTATAAGTCAGACCCAATAGAATTTGATTCATCCCTTTTTCTGTACTGAAGGTGCAGGACTGCATCAAGGAATGTCTAGGTTTATCCAAAATCCAATCAGTGCTCAAGATCCAGGATTCTATTTTATCATGAGTCTTCAAACTTTCTCCTTTTATTATCCATGAATAGATCTCTTTACTTCTATGACTTAGATATCTCGTCTTTATCGAAAAAGTGATTCGATCGATGAAAAATTTTGGTAGGAAATTTATGAGAAGATCGATGGGAGTGAAAAATATCATCTCTATAAATAAGACCCCATAATATTGTATGCGGAGGATATAAAACGGTATTTGGTTGTCGACTAGGTCCATAGCAAATCCAAGGAAATTCTTTTCCAATTTGCGTTTCCATTGGAACTGGAACCGGAAAGAATTCGGTTCAGGTATACTAGGATACGCATCCAGAAGGTCCTCCAAATCACTCATGTATGATTCCATCATCAAAGATTTTAACCCTTCGAACTCTGTATGTAACTCACTAGAGGTTTTGGAAACCGACATAAGATATATCTGAACGAGATATCCAGCAAGAAGAAGAAGTAAAAGGATTGAATAGAGTAACTCCCGAACATTTGGCGAGCTCCGATTTGTCGATATCAATGGTAATTCCTTCTTGACATAAATTGTTTTACGAAATGTTTCATCAATTAGTTCCCATATTTCGTCGTTCTCCAGAAGAAGCTTATGTAAACACTTAAGAGAAATCTCACTTATCTTTGTCTTCAATTTTCTCTTAAGAATTCGCCATTTTCTCTTAAGAATTCGCCATGATCTATCTGATCTCTGCATAATATCATTCAAAATGGATACAAATTTGTGATTGCTACTTAGTAGGTCTGCAAAGGTATCTAAACATAGTAGGTCTGAAAGGGTATCTAAAAATAGCGGGTCTGCAAAGATATCGAAAAATCGTAGGTCTGAAAGGGTATCTAAAAATAGACATTTTATATATTTGTACCCTGTCGAAGTAAAGAAGAATGGCAGATATGTTTGGAATAGATTCCATTTTGAGAGAATTGTATCTCGTTGAAAAGTTCTATCCATCTGCCCTTTCTCAATGCATTTCTTTGAACGAAGATTCCGTTTTTTCCTCTTTGCGGATGGTAAATATTTCTCAGAAGGTGAATTGAGATACCGATGCAAGTTCTTCCTTTCTGAATCAGATAGACTCATATCTGAAAGAGGTTGACAATAAGTTCTTTCCAAATTGACTATTTCTTCCTCTGTTAGAGGTGTTCCAGAAATGTCTGCGATCGAGTAAATAGTTCTACGAACGAATAGATCGGATCGAATTGGAAAATGGAAAGATTTGTACAAGTTATACCTTTCGTCACCTCTTTGTGGAAAATCGTTAGATATGAATATGTTAGACTCGATTGGTGAAATAGTATCTCTCTCCAAAAAAGCATGTTTTTTTTTACCGCCGCACAAAGAAAATATTTTCTTGCGAATGAATAAGATATTGAGGAATTTTCTATACGTAAAATCATAATTATTGATACGGGCCTTTTCCATATAAAAAGGGAATCCTTTGTTACAATAGAAGAAGAAGTGATGTGGATTATTCAAGAATCGAAGTCGATTTACTTTATAAAAAGCAGATATCAATGAACTTCTATGAAATGCTTTTACGGGATTCAACCAATTGTCTTGATCGCGGAATATCATTGAGAAATAGGAATCCGTGTTATCAAAGGATTTCCTGTGATTCTTTCTAGTATGGAATGAGTCAATCATCCACTTCCACTTCGGTATCTTATTGAACAAAAAGGGTGATATTGTTCTTCCATTGATCAATAATTTCGATTTTTGGGAAGTATCATGATCCTCCGCTTTCCATTTTTTCAAATGAACGATTTGAAGACCTAGTGATTTTAACAACGGATTGCAGAGTTGATCATTCGGACCTTTCAATTCATAAATGTGGATCTCGGACCTATGAATAGGCATATTCCCTAAACTCACAAAGAAAAAAGGAAGTGAGTTAGACAAAAAGAGAATCAATTTTGACAAAAAAAGTGACTTAGAATATTTTTTTTTGTTGATAACCTTAGACCAATCAATCCAATATGGATTAATAGGTAATCGATCGAAGACTACTTGAAAAAGGCTTTTCTGCTCAGAAACAAAATGTTCAAAATGTTCCTGGAAATTATTGCTCCCATTGAAGCATTTGTATCTATATGCATCAGGATCCCGATTCATGGATCTCTCGCTTCGAGAAATCAAAATAAGAGAATCGAACCATTTCTTCTGACTCTTTTTCAAATTCGATAAATGTTGGTTGATCGTATATTTCATTCTAGTTCTATGATTCAGAGTATCGTTCCCTATTTGATCCCCTTGAATTCCATATTCGAAGTTGTGATCGGATCTATTCATTAAAAAGAATCGATTCAATCCATTTCTTATGTACCCATAAGTGCTATATTGGATTTGAATCAGATTTCGGATCAATCTATATTGATTGACTGCCTCCATTATGTTGTTGCTAGCAAATACCACTATTTTTTCTTTTGTATCTTTCAAATAATTCCCGCAGGAGATCCGAAGCCATTTTTTTCTGATCCTTTGATAAAAAGATTCATTCTCTTCATAAAAAATAGGAGGTAGAACCAATAAAGATTTCTTTTTTGATTCATCCCTGGAGTTGAATACCTCATTCAAGAATTGTTTTTGATCCAATCCGTAGGAATCAATAGAAAAGGCAAATCCCTTATGATACACCAGATCCGGCTCGGTTATTGATAGAGTGAATAGATCTGCCATTTCTTGAAATCTCTCTTCAGATTCAAAATCGTGGTGTAACGTGTATCCCCCCCTGTTCCGGTCATGGAATAGATGAAATAAATCAAAAAATGGATTGTTGTTCAAGAATGAAATCTTATTGGAACTATCCATATTAGGTTCATCCTTCGGAACCATATCACATCCCCGATCTGATGAAATAGGATGAATTGAGACAGTCTTTTGTAAATACGTAATTATCTTGAATATATTAACCATTTCCTTATTTTCCGATCGCCTGGAGGGGATAAAAGAAACATATTGTTCTTTCTTCAACAATTTCTGATCTCTAGTGAACCTCTCAGTAGGACTTGAACCCAGATGAAGTTCTGACCATCTGTCAGAGAAAAAAGAACGAACGGATCTTGTAGGATTCCCAAGAAGTTCTTCGATTTCTTCCGTAAGCAGATGATTATTCATCTGCTTCTCGCGTTCCGTGAATAGCCGAGACATTGAGGAATATCCAGAAAGGCATTTCGGGAATTGGCCTGATTCTATCTCTTTTCCTTTTGGAAGATAGAGGAGTGAAACAATCAGCCTATTGATATTGGCAGACCCAAAGGATTCTTCCAATGTATCATTTCTGGACCCAATCGAATTAATAGGTATAGGAAGAAGCCCTATCAAATAGAGATTTTTTCTTTCGACCATATTTCGATTGTTAATACGATATATAAGGCTCCCTACTACAAAGAATACTACACCCTTGATCGTGAAAGTGAAATATCGGTTAATAGTTGAATCCCGCGAATTGAGTGAAAATAAGGTACTCAAAATTCGGAGATCAAAGAGTTTTAGAAAACGTTCTTGGTCGAAAAAAATCTTAACCAAAGGTCCCACTGAATTGAAGTAGGACCATGTCCATGAATCGAAGAAATAGCCAGAATTCTTGATCCCTATCAATACCTCTTTAAACTCGAAAATGATCAATTCTCTGAAAGTTATGTAAGTTTGTCTTCTTCGTCTTTTCATATATTAAAAATACCCCCTACTAAAATATTAGTAGTTTATTTACACTTTACTCTTTAATGTGGATCTGTAAAATATTCGTATTTTATTTAAACTTTACTCTTTCATGTTAATGTGGAAATGTAGTTGTATATCAAATCTTAAATGAAACCATAATTGTCTATCACGTAATTGTCTATCTATAATATTAATTGTCTATCACGTAATTGTCTATCTATGATATTAATTGTCTATCTAGAATATGATTATGATACTGCACTTATGATATTTCACTGAAAATGTGTCTAAAATCTCTATTTCTATACTAGAATATATATGAAAATGAAAACGTATATTTATATTCTATTTCAATGAAAATTTCAATGATATTTGTATCAAATGAAAATTGTATTTGTATTGATTTATCCTAAAGATTTCATTTCAATTGGAATTTGGTTATTCACCATGTACGAGGATCCCCGCTAAGCATCCATGGCTGAATGGTTAAAGCGCCCAACTCATAATTGGCGAATTCGTAGGTTCAATTCCTACTGGATGCACGCCAATGGGACCCTCCAATAAGTATAAGTCTATTGGAATTGGCTCTGTATCAATGGAATCTCATCCTCCATACATAACGAATTGGTATATTCATTTCATAATATATGAACAGTAAGAACTAGCAGTCTTATTGAGACTCGAACTCATAGGGAAGAAAATAGGGTGTCTGTCAAGGTAATAGCTATGAATAGTCATTGACTCCCGGGAAAGGGTAGAAGAATGGGACCATTATGGGACATACAATGCATTACAGACGTATGATCATTACCCTTCAACCGGTTATTCTATTCCACCTCTTAGAACGAAAAGAACGTAAAAAAATATTTTTTTTAATAGCATGGGGATACAT